TTAAAAATAAGCTAAATTAAGCTTTTGGGTTCATACCTCAAATATAAAGGAAATTCCTTTTTTTTAAAAAATCAATAATAAAGTGCCTGATTAAAGGATTATTCTGATAGGATAAATTAAGTAGTTTTCTACCTTTATTATATTTTATAGAATTAAACTATATCTAATAAAATCAAAATTTATTGTGCATCTTACACTAAAATATAATCTTAAAAGAATTTTATTCTTTCAATTATTTTTTTTTTATAAAAATATATTTTTAATTTTATTTAATTTTAACTCTAATAAAATATTTTTTTTATTTATTTTAATTTTTAGAACTTTAATTTCAATTACTTCAAACTCATGATTTGGATGTTGAATTGGATTAGAAATTAATATACTTAGATTTATCCCCCTAATTTCAAATTCAAATAATTTACTTATATCTGAAGCCTCCCTAAAATATTTTTTAACTCAATCTATTGCCTCAATTAATTTTTTATTTTCAATTTTAATTAAAATAACTATATTAAAAAATTTTGATTTCAATAATTTTTTATCTATTATAATTAATTCTTCTTTATTAATAAAAATAGGATCAACCCCATTCCACTTTTGATTCCCCAATATTATTGAAGGATTATCATGATTTAATAGATTTATATTAATAAGTTGACAAAAAATTACCCCCATAATTTTAGTATCTTATTATATAAATAATAATTTTTTATTCATTATTGTTATTTTTAACGTTATTATTGGAGCTATCGGAGGACTTAATCAAACTTCATTACGAAAATTAATAACATATTCATCTATCAATAATTTAGGTTGAATAATTTCAGCAATAATAATTAGTGAAAATATTTGATTTTTTTACTTTATTATTTATTCATTTTTAATTAGAATTATATTATTTATATTTTATATATTAAATATATTTTTTATTAATCAACTTTTTATTATTAATTTAAATTCATTAATTAAAATTAATTTATTTATTAATTTTTTATCTTTAGGTGGCTTACCACCATTCATTGGATTTTTACCAAAATGAATTATTATTAATTTTTTAATTAATAATAAAATATTTCTATTAAGATTTATTTTTATTTTAATAAGATTAATTATATTATTTTTTTATATTCGTATTATTTATTCTTCATTAATATTTAATTATATAAAAATAAAATGATTTAAAATTTTTATTAAAAATAAATTTTTTTATTTTATTAATTTATTATCATTTTTATCGATCTCAGGAATTATTCTTAGAACCTTTTTATTTTTTTAAGGTTTTAAGTTAATTTAAACTAATAGTCTTCAAAATTATTTATAAAGAAACATTCTTTAAGCCTTAAAAATAATAAATTTTTCCTTAAAATTTGCAATTTTAAATCATTTTTGACTATAAGACTTAAAATATTAATAAAATATATTTTAAATCCCATTTAATAATAATAAAAGAGAATATCTCCCGTTAATAAATTTACAATTTATCGCTTATTTAACTCAGCCATTTTATTATATAATAGCGAAAATGATTATACTCAACAAATCATAAAGATATTGGAACATTATATTTTATTTTTGGAATTTGAGCTGGAATAGTGGGTACATCTTTAAGCTTACTTATTCGAGCAGAATTAGGAACATCTGGATCTTTAATTGGTGATGATCAAATTTATAATACAATTGTTACAGCTCATGCTTTTATTATAATTTTTTTCATAGTAATACCTATTATAATTGGAGGATTTGGAAATTGATTAGTACCTCTAATATTAGGAGCCCCTGATATAGCTTTCCCCCGAATAAACAATATAAGATTTTGATTATTACCCCCCTCCCTTACATTATTAATTTCAAGAAGAATTGTAGAAAATGGAGCAGGAACAGGATGAACAGTATACCCCCCACTATCATCTAATATTGCACATGGTGGAAGTTCAGTAGATTTAGCTATTTTTTCCCTTCATTTAGCTGGAATTTCATCCATTTTAGGTGCAATTAATTTTATTACAACTATTATTAATATACGATTAAATAATATATCATTTGATCAAATACCTTTATTTGTTTGAGCTGTCGGAATCACAGCATTTCTTCTCCTTCTTTCATTACCAGTACTTGCTGGAGCAATTACAATATTACTTACAGATCGAAATTTAAATACATCTTTCTTTGACCCTGCTGGGGGGGGAGATCCTATTTTATACCAACATTTATTTTGATTTTTTGGACACCCAGAAGTATATATTTTAATCCTACCAGGATTTGGTATAATCTCCCATATTATTTCTCAAGAAAGAGGAAAAAAAGAAACCTTTGGATGTTTAGGAATAATCTATGCTATATTAACAATTGGACTATTAGGATTTATTGTATGAGCTCATCATATATTCACCGTAGGAATAGATATTGATACACGAGCATATTTTACATCTGCAACTATAATTATTGCCGTACCAACAGGTATTAAAATTTTCAGTTGATTAGCAACCCTTCACGGAACTCAAATTAATTACAGCCCCTCCATACTCTGAAGACTAGGATTTGTATTTTTATTTACTGTAGGAGGATTAACAGGAGTAATCTTAGCTAACTCATCAATTGATATCACACTTCATGATACTTATTATGTTGTAGCTCACTTTCATTATGTTTTATCTATAGGAGCTGTATTTGCCATTATAGGAGGATTTATTCATTGATATCCATTATTTACAGGATTAATAATAAATCCATTCTTATTAAAAATTCAATTCTTTATTATATTTGTAGGAGTTAATTTAACCTTTTTCCCCCAACATTTTTTAGGATTAGCTGGAATACCTCGACGATATTCAGATTATCCTGATTCTTATCTCTCATGAAATATTATTTCATCATTAGGATCATATATTTCAATATTAGGAATTATAATAATATTAATTATTATTTGAAAATCTATAATTGATCAACAAATTAGAATTCATCCATTAAATATAAGATCTTCTATTGAATGATATCAAAATCTTCCACCCGCTGAACATTCATATAATGAACTACCAATCTTAAGATATTTCTAATATGGCAGATTATATGTAATGGATTTAAACCCCATATATAAAGGATTATCCTTTTTTTAGAATTGGCAACATGATCTAATCTAAATTTACAAAATAGAGCTTCACCTTTAATAGAACAAATTATTTTTTTTCATGATCATACTTTAATTATTTTAATTATAATCACTATTTTAGTTGGTTATTTAATAATAAATTTATTTTTTAATAAATATATTAATCGATTTTTATTAGAAGGTCAAATAATTGAACTTATTTGAACTATTTTACCAGCAATTACTTTAATTTTTATTGCTCTCCCATCTCTTCGATTATTATATTTACTAGATGAATTAAATAACCCCCTTATTACACTAAAATCAATTGGTCATCAATGATATTGAAGTTATGAATATTCAGATTTCCATAATGTAGAATTTGATTCATATATAACCCCATCAAATGAAATAAAAATTAATGATTTTCGATTATTAGATGTAGATAATCGAATTATATTACCTATAAACAATCAAATTCGAATTATAGTTACTGCCACTGATGTAATTCATTCATGAACTATTCCATCATTAGGTGTAAAAGTAGATGCCAATCCTGGACGCCTTAATCAAACTAATTTTTTCTTAAATCGACCAGGAATTTTTTTTGGGCAATGTTCAGAAATTTGTGGGGCAAATCATAGATTTATACCTATTGTTATTGAAAGAATTTCAATTAAAAACTTTATTAATTGAATTAATAATTACTCATCATTAGATGACTGAAAGCAAGTACTGGTCTCTTAAACCATTCTATAGTAAATTAGCAATTACTTCTAATGAATATAAAGAATTAGTTAAATAATAACATAAATATGTCTATTTTAAATTATTACTATAATGTAATATTCTTTTATTCCTCAAATAATACCTATTAATTGATTTTTATCTCTTTTTTTATTTATTTTAATTTTTATATTATTTAATATAATAAATTATTTTATTTTTTATTATAATAAAAATAATACTATTAATAATAATAATAAAAATTTTAATATAAAAAATTATACTTGAAAATGATAACAAATTTATTTTCAATTTTTGATCCATCTACTAATATTTTTAACTTATCTATTAATTGAATTAGAACTATTATTGGATTATTATTTATCCCATATTCATACTGATTAATCCCAAATCGATTTTTATTCATATGAAACTTAATTTTAAATAAATTACATAGTGAATTTAAAACCCTATTAAAAAATAACTATTTTAATGGATCTACTATAATTTTTATTTCTATATTTTCATTCGTATTATTTAATAATTTTTTAGGTCTATTTCCTTATATTTTTACTAGAACAAGACATTTAACTATATCTTTATCAATTTCTTTACCCCTATGATTAAGATTTATATTTTATGGTTGAATTAACAACTATCAACATATATTTATTCATATAATCCCACAAGGAACACCAAACATTCTTATACCCTTTATAGTTTTAATTGAAACTATCAGAAATATTATTCGACCAGGAACTTTAGCTGTACGATTAACAGCTAATATAATTGCCGGACACTTATTATTAACTTTATTAAGATCAACAGGTATTAATATGCCCAATTATTTAATTATCTTTTTAATTCTAATTCAAATTTTACTATTAATTCTTGAAACAGCAGTTGCGGTTATTCAATCATATGTTATTGCAATTCTTAGAACTCTATATTCTAGTGAAGTAAATTAATGACAACACACTCTAATCACCCATTTCATTTAGTAGATTATAGACCATGACCATTAACAGGGGCAATTGGTGTATTAACTTTAGTTACTGGAATAATTAAATGATTTCATAATTTTAATATAAACTTATTAATTATTGGATATATTATTATTATCTTAACTATATTCCAATGATGGCGGGATATTTGCCGAGAAGGAACTTTTCAAGGTAAACATACAATTTTAGTAACAAAAGGATTACGATGAGGAATAATCTTATTCATTGTCTCAGAAGTATTTTTCTTTTTATCATTTTTTTGAGCATTTTTTCATAACAGATTATCCCCTAATATTGAAATTGGAGCTATATGACCCCCAATAAGAATTATTCCCTTTAATCCTTTTCAAATCCCCCTATTAAATACTATTATTTTAATTAGATCGGGAGTAACTGTAACATGAGCTCATCATGCTTTAATAGAAAATAATTTCTCCCAAACTAATCAAAGACTATTTATTACAATTTGTTTAGGAATTTACTTTACCATTCTTCAAGCATATGAATATATTGAAGCACCTTTTACTATCGCTGATAGTATTTATGGATCAACCTTTTTTATAGCAACAGGATTCCATGGACTTCATGTAATAATTGGAACTATTTTCTTAATTGTTTGTTTTATTCGAAGATTAAATAATCACTTTTCTAATAATCACCATTTTGGATTTGAAGCAGCAGCTTGATATTGACATTTTGTAGATGTTGTATGATTATTTTTATATATTTCTATTTATTGATGAGGAAATTAATTATTTATATAATATAATTAGTATATTTGACTTCCAATCAAAAAGTTTAAACCTATTTAATATAAATAATTATTTTAATATTTAATATCACATTATTAATTATAATAATTTCTAATATTATAATATTTTTATCTATAATCTTATCAAAAAAATCATTTATAGATCGAGAAAAATGCTCCCCATTTGAATGTGGATTTGACCCTAAATCTTCTGCTCGAATTCCTTTTTCTCTTCATTTTTTTTTAATTACAGTAATTTTTTTAATCTTTGATGTAGAAATTGCATTATTATTTCCAATTATCCCCTTATTTAAAATAACAAATTTTATAATCTGAACTAAAATTAGTTTATTTTTCTTATTTATTTTATTATTAGGATTATATCATGAATGAAATCAAAATATATTAAACTGAAGAAATTAAAATTAGGATTATAGTTTTAAATTAAAACATTTGATTTGCAATCAAAAAATATTGATATATCAATTTATCTTAATTTTTTAAAATAAATAAGAAGCAATTTATGCATTTAATTTCGACTTAAAAGAGAGAGTTTTACTAACTCCTTATTTAAATAAATATATATATATATATATATATATATATATTAATTAATTAATTAATTGAAACCAAAATAGAGGTATATCACTGTTAATGATAAAATTGAATTTTAATTCCAATTAAATTCAATATAAAAATATGAAATATAAAGATTAAAATTAAGCTGCTAACTTAATTTTTAGTGGTTAAACTCCATTAATATTTCTTTTTATATAGTTTAAATTAAAACTTTACATTTTCATTGTAATAATAAAATATTTTTTTTTATAAAAATATTTTTAACATATTTAAAGATTAAATCAATCTCCCTAATATCTTCAATATTATACTCTAATTTATAAGCTATTTAAATATAAAATTATCATAATTAAAAAAATTATTATTCATAAAATAAATCTAAATAAATAAATTTTAAAATTATTTATTTGAAAAAAATTATAAAAAACAGAATAATTTTTTATAATATAAAATATCCCTTGACCTCTATAAACTTCTCTTCAACCATAATCAATATATTTTAATAAGCTCTGACTAAATCTTAAAAAATTATATCTAACCCCATAAGTTGATAAACTAGGTATAAATCACATTAAACATAAAAAATTTCTTAAATTATAAGATAATAAAAACTTATTTACAGAATAAATCTTTATATTTCTTACCATATAACCCAATAAACCTCCAATTAATCTAACATAAATTACTATCATTTTTATATTAAAAGATAAATAAATCATATAAGGATATGAAAAAATTATTCATCTTAAAAATCTACCTCTAATTACTCTCATAAATAATAATGTAAATATACTTTTTAATATAACAAAATCCTCATCATATAAATTAAAAATTCTTAATAAATTAAAATCATTAATTATTAAATAAAAAATTAATCGTATAGTATAAAATACTGTTAACCCTGTAGAAATATAATATAAAAAAAACACTAAAATATTCAAATTTCTAAATCTAATTATCTCTAAAATTATATCCTTTGAATAAAATCCAGCCAAAAAAGGAATTCCACATAAAGCTAAATTAGAAATATTTAAACATAATGAAGTTAAAGGAACATAGTATCTAATACCCCCTATAAATCGAATATCTTGAATATCATTCATTATATGAATAATCACCCCAGCACATATAAATAATAAAGCTTTAAATACTGCATGAGTTAACAAGTGAAAAAAAGCTAAATCATAAAACCCTATTCTTAAAATTCTTATTATTAAACCCAATTGGCTTAAAGTAGATAAAGCAATAATTTTCTTTAAATCAAACTCATAATTAGCTGAAATTCCAGCTATAAATATTGTTAAACCTGATAATAATAATAAAACTTTTAAAAAAAAAATATCAACCAATAAAATATTAAATCGAATTAATAAATATACCCCAGCAGTTACTAATGTTGATGAATGAACTAAAGCTGAAACTGGGGTAGGAGCTGCTATAGCAGCAGGTAATCAAGAACTAAAAGGAATTTGAGCTCTTTTAGTTATAGCTGCTAAAATAATTATAGTGCCAATCATCCCTATTTCAAAATCATTTTTTATAAAATTCAAATAAAAAATATAATTTCATCTACCATAATTCATTATTCAAGCAATTACTATTAAAATAAAAACATCACCAATACGATTTGATAAAGCAGTTAATATACCAGAATTATAAGACTTTAAATTTTGATAATAAATTACTAAACAATAAGAAACAAGACCTAACCCATCTCAACCTAATAAAATTCTAATAATATTAGGACTAATAATTAATAAAATCATAGAAAATACAAATAATAAAACTAAAATAATAAAACGATTCAAATTCTTTTCAGATCTTATATAACTTTTTCTATAATAAATTACGACAGAAGAAATTAATAAAACATATATTATAAATAAAAATGATATTCAATCTAATAAAATAGATATTATAATAATTATAGAATTAAAAGAAATAATCTCCCACTCTAAAAAAATAATTATATCATTTATAATAAAATATATTATAGAAATAAAATTTACCACCATTATAAAAAATAAAAAAAAGAAAGAAAGAAAACAAATTGAATATTTATCTTTGTTAATTATTTAAAATGAAATTAATTCATATTTTTGACTCCACAAATCAATATTTTAATTAAATTATTTAAATAAAATCAAATTATACCATAATCAACCTTTAAAATCATTAAATTTAAAGGTAATCAATGTAATAATAATAATAAATATTCACGAGATACTCCTAAATAAAATCTATATAAACCTATATAATAATTTCCATGTTGAGTATAAGAATATAAATATAATCTATAACCAGCTCTAAAAAAAGAAATTATTATCAACATAATTATTGATAATCAAGATCATCTTATTAAACTATTAATTAAACTAATTTCACCTAATAGATTTAAAGATGGGGGGGCTGCCATATTAGAAGATAATAATAAAAATCATCATAATCTTATTGAAGGTATAAAATTTATTATACCCTTATTAATAAATATTCTTCGTCTATTTAACCGTTCATAATTAATATTAGCTAAACAAAATATTCCAGATGAACATAAACCATGACCAATTATTAAAATATAGGATCCTATAAATCCTCAATAATTTATCACTATAATACCCCCAATAACTAAACTCATATGAGCTACAGATGAATATGCAATTAATGATTTAATATCAACCTGAGAAAAACATTTTAAAGAAATATAAAATCCCCCCAATAATCTAATAATAATTCATAAATAATTTATTTTCATATTAACTATCTGTAAAAAAATTAATATACGTAATAATCCATAACCCCCTAATTTAAGCATCACCCCAGCTAAAATTATAGAACCAGAAACAGGAGCTTCAACATGAGCCTTTGGTAATCATAAATGAACAAAATATATAGGTATTTTTACTAAAAAAGCAAAAACTATACAAATATATAATAAAAAATAATTTAAGCTAAAAAATTTTAAAAAATAAATTAATATTCCCCCCATATATATATATATGTATATAATCCCTATTAATAAAGGTAAAGAAGCAAATAAAGTATAAAATAATAAATATATCCCAGCTTTAACTCGTTCAGGCTGATAACCTCAACCAATAATTAACAATAAAGTTGGAATTAATCTCCCCTCAAAAAATAAATAAAACATAAATAAATTTATAGAACTAAAAGTTATATATAACATAATTAATAAAAATATTACATTAAATAAAAAAAAATTAAAATAAAAATTTATTTTAAATAAATTTTCTCTTGCTATAATTATCAAACTACAAATTCAAATTCTTAATAAAATTAAACCAAAAGAAATTATATCACAAGAATATATATATCTAATATTAGAATAATACAAAAATCTAACATTTAAATTTATTATTATAATTATTATTAAAAATAATACTATCTGAACCATTCAAAATATATTTTTTATAAAACATAAAGGAATTATATAAATTATTATAATTAAAAACTTTATCATTCAAATTACAATAATCTAAATCTTTGAAAATAATCATTACCATGAGTACGAATTATTGAAACTAAAATCGATAGTCCTAAAGAACCCTCACATACTGAAAATACTAAAAATACCATTAATATATATATATCATTCTCAATATAATTCAAATATAATAATATAAAAAAAAAAATTCTTAAAACAATAAATTCTAATCTTAAAAGAACAATTAATAAATGTTTATGTTTAGATACAAAAATTAAATTACCAATAATATATATTAATAAAAATACTAAACAAGAATTTAAAATAATTATCATTAATTGTTTTTATAGTTTAAAAAAAACATTGGTCTTGTAAATCAAAATTAAGATTTTTCTTTAAAAACTTCAAAGAAAAAGAATTACTTTATCAATAATCTCCAAAATTATTATTTTTTTTAAACTATTCTTTGATTTTGAAATTACAAAAATCTTTATTTCAATTATAATAATAATAATATCTATAATTATATTATTTTTAAATCATCCACTTTCAATAGGATTAATAATCCTAATTCAAACTCTTTTAACCTGTTTATTAACAGGGATAATAATTAAAACTTATTGATTTTCATATATTCTTTTTTTAACTTTCCTGGGGGGTTTACTCGTATTATTTATTTATATAACAAGAATTGCCTCAAATGAAATATTTTCTATTAAAATAAATATAAAAATTATATTTTTTTTCATTTTTAATATTATAATTTTATTTTCATTAATACATATGTTTAATTTAAATTGAATAAACTTAACAATTAACTCAGAAATAAATAAACTTTTAGAGCTAACCCTATTCTTTAACAATGAAAATAAAATTAGATTAAATAAACTATATAACCAACAAACCTATATATTAATAATAATAATAATTATTTATTTATTTATTACTCTTATTGCAGTAGTAAAAATTACAAATATTTTTTATGGACCTTTACGATCCTCATTATAAATTAATTAATGATAAATATATTTAGATCAATTCGAAAAACACATCCAATTATTAAAATTATTAATAGATCATTAGTTGATCTCCCCTCTCCAACAAATATTTCATCATGATGAAACTTTGGATCATTATTAGGTTTATGTCTAATCATTCAAATTCTAACAGGATTATTTTTAACAATATATTATACAGCTAATATTGAATTAGCATTCTACAGTGTAAACTATATTTGTCGAAATGTAAACTACGGATGATTAATTCGAACACTTCATGCTAATGGAGCTTCATTTTTTTTTATTTGCGTTTATTTACATATTGGACGAGGTATTTATTATGAATCATTTAACTTAAAATTCACATGAATAGTTGGGGTGATTATTTTATTCCTTCTTATAGCAACAGCATTTATGGGTTATGTACTACCTTGGGGGCAAATATCATTCTGAGGAGCAACTGTTATTACCAATTTACTATCAGCAATTCCTTATTTAGGAACAATAATAGTAAATTGAATTTGAGGGGGATTTGCAGTAGATAATGCTACCTTAACACGTTTTTATACATTCCATTTCTTATTACCATTTATTTTAATAATAATAACAATAATTCACCTATTATTTTTACATCAAACAGGATCTAATAACCCCCTAGGAATTAATAGAAATTTAGATAAAATTCCTTTTCATCCATTTTTTATTTACAAAGATATTTTAGGATTTATTATTATATTATTTATTTTTATTATATTAACATTAATTAATCCATACTTATTAGGAGATCCAGATAACTTCATCCCAGCCAATCCTTTAGTTACCCCTATTCATATTCAACCTGAATGATACTTCTTATTTGCTTATGCTATTTTACGTTCAATTCCTAATAAATTAGGAGGTGTTATTGCTCTAGTTATATCTATCCTTATTTTAATTATCTTACCATTAACATTTAATAAAAAAATACAAGGAATTCAATTTTACCCACTAAATCAAATTATATTTTGAATATTAATTACCATTATTATCCTATTAACATGAATTGGAGCCCGACCTGTTGAAACTCCATATATTTTAACAGGACAATTACTAACCTTATTTTATTTTTCTTATTTTATTTTTAATCCTATTATTAGATCATATTGAGATAAAATAATTTTTAATTAATAAATTAATGAGCTTGTATAAAGCATTTGTTTTGAAAACTTAAGAAAGAATATTTATTCTATTAATTTTAGTATACTAAAAAAAATTTTCAATAAAAAAAAATTTTTAAACCAACAAATATAATTAAATAATTTAAAGAAATAGGTAAATATCTTTTTCAAGCTAAATATATTAATTTATCATAACGATAACGAGGTAATGTACCTCGAACTCAAATAAATAAAAACGAAATTATTCTTATTTTTAAATAAAATAATAATCTTATTTCATAACCTCCTAAATATAAAATTACTAATAATAAACTCATAAATAAAATTCTAGAATATTCTGATAAAAAAATTAATGCAAATCCCCCACTTCTATATTCAACATTAAACCCAGAAACTAATTCTCTCTCCCCCTCAGCAAAATCAAAAGGAGTTCGATTAGTCTCAGCTAATCTTGAAGATATTCAACACAATCTTAAAGGAAATATAAAAATAATTATTCAAATATACTCTTGATACATATAAAAATAAAATAAATTAAATCTTATATTTATAACAATACTAGATATTAAAATAAGTGCTAATCTTACTTCATAAGAAATTGTTTGAGCTACAGCCCGTAAACCACCCAATAAAGCATAATTTGAATTAGAAGCTCAACCAGAAACTATTACAGTATAAACCCCTATACTAGTAATACATAAAAAAAATATTAAACCTAAATTAAAACTAATTAAATTAAATATATAAGGAATTACCATTCAAATAACTAAAGATAAAATAAAACTAATAATAGGTGAAAAATAATAAGAAAAATAATTAGAAAAATTAGGATAAGTCTGTTCCTTAGTAAATAATTTAATTGCATCAGAAAATGGTTGTAAAATTCCCATAAAACCTACCTTATTAGGACCTTTTCGAATCTGAATATATCCTAATAATTTACGCTCTAATAAAGTTATATATGCCACCCCAACTAAAACTCCTAAAATTAAAATAATTAAACCAATAACAATTATAAATAGATCTATAAAAAACATTTACTACCTATATAATAAATTATATATTAATGAATTCTAAAATCATCACATTTTTTCTGCCAAAATAGTCTTTATATCCTATATATAATATACTATAATATTAATTATTAATAAAATTAATAATATTCATAAAAAAAAATTTAATTTAAATATTCAATCCTTTCGTACTAAAATATTTAATATTTTAAAAGATAGAAACCAACCTGGCTTACACCGGTTTGAACTCAGATCATGTAAGATTTTAATGATCGAACAGATCAAAATCTTTAAACTTTTGCATTTAAATTTTATCTTAATCCAACATCGAGGTCGCAAACTCTTTTTTTTATACGAACTAAAAAAAAAAATTACGCTGTTATCCCTAAGGTAATTTTTTCTTTTAATCATTAATAATGGATCACTAACTCACTTATTTATGGTTTTTATAAAAAAAAAGTTAATTTAATTTTTTAATCACCCCAACTAAATAAATTAAATAATTCTAAACATTTAAATTTATAAATATTTTTAATTAAATTTGTTATTAAACTCTATAGGGTCTTCTCGTCTTTTTAATACATTTTAACTTTTTAATTAAAAAATTAAATTCAAAATATAAAATTAAGACAGATTATATCTCATCCAATCTTTCATACAAGTCACCAATTAAGAGACTATTGATTATGCTACCTTTGTACAGTCAAAATACTGCAGCCCTTTAATTTTTATCAGTGGGCAGATTAGACTTTAAATTAAAACAAAAAGACATGTTTTTGATAAACAAGTGAATATAAAATTTTGCCGAATTCCTTAAATTAAATTAACAATTATAAAATAATTTTAATTTATAATTTATACTAATTTTATCATTATAGCTAATATTAATTCATTAAATATAATTTATTTTATAAAAAATTAAATTTAAAATTAAATTTTAAATAAATTAAAAATTATTTATAATAAATTAAAAATTATTTACAATATAAATAATATAAATTTTAATTTTATTTACTTTAAATTATAAATATTTAAATTAAAGCTTATCCCTTAAAATATTAAATTAAATTAAAAGTAAATTAATTTTTAATAAACTTACTTTTAATTTAATTTAAAATTAAATTTTTTTCTAAAAAAATTAGATATATTTAAAAACGATTAACATTTCATTTCAAATTAATTATTTAAAATAATTATATAACATTAACTTTTATAATTAATTATCTCTTTTAAATTCGAAAAAATTTTAAATAAAACATTTTTTTGATAAACTCTGATACACAAGATACACTAAATAAAAATTACTTTTAAATTAATTTATTTTCAATTATTTTCAAAATTCTTTCACAATACTATTATACTATAAATTTTTCAATTATTTCTATTCATATACTAAAATTTTCCCCTATAAAAAATTATTTTTATTAATAACCCCCATTATTAATTTTTCCCCTCAAATTAATTAAAATTTAATATCTTTTCAATGTAAATGAAAAACTTATAATCAAGCTCTAATTTGAATCTTTCTAGAAACACTTTCCAGTATCTCTACTTTGTTACGACTTATTTCAATTTATTTATGAAAGTGACGGGCAATATGTACATATTTTAATTTTAAATCATTTTAAAAAACTAAATAAAATTACATTTAAATCCACTTTCAATAAATTATTAAAAATTTATATTCATTTAAATAAATTTATTGTAATCCATTATAATCTTAATTATAAACTGCATCTTGATCTGATTTAAATTTTATTAAAAATTTTTAAATATTATTATCCTTAAAAAATATTTTTATAACAACGATATACAAATTTTAAAAATTAAGTAAATTTAATCGTGGATTATCAATTACTTAACAGATTCCTCTAAATGAACTAAAATACCGCCAACTTATTTAAGTTTCAATAAAAAAATTAATTACTATTTTAGTATATTAAATTTAAATTTTTAATAATAGGGTATCTAATCCTAGTTTTTCATAAAATTTATTAATTTCTTAATAAAATTATAAATAAAATTATCTTAAATTAAAATTTCACCTAATAATTTAAGTTTTAAATTATTATAATTAAAATTAATTATTAATCACTAAAAAAATTTATTTTAAAATTTGTTTAACCGCAACTGCTGGCACAAAATTAGTTTTTAATTTTTATATTACTAAATCTTAATTTCTTAAATTTTTAATATTAATTACTATTTAATAAATTTAAATATTATCAAAATAAATAAAATTATACACTAAAATTTATATGTAAAATAAATTTAAAATAAATTATTTAAACCATAAAAATTTTAATTTAAATATACAATTTTTTACATAGAATTTTTTTTTTTTTATATTAAAATATTTATTATATATTAAATATTTTAATTATATATTATATTAAAATATTTAATATACATTATTAAACAATTAATAATTTCTCTTTTTTTTTTTCATAGTATTCATATTAAAACCCAATTGGCTATATAAAATTTGATAATTTAATAAATACCTAAAAATTAATATGAATAATATTAATGTTTTCAGTTATTTATTATATTAATATATATATATATACATTAAATAATTTAATATATTTATTTTAAATTTAACGAAAATATTTAATTATTTTATTAACTAAAACCGTTTTCAATTTTTTTGTATATAATAATAATAATTTAA